ATAAAGCACTTCGATAAGACCCCATTCCTAGAGCTAACATCATATAACCCAATTGAGACATTGTGGAATAGGCTAAACCCCTCTTAATGTCTTTTTGAGCAAGAGCTAAAGTAGCTCCTAATAATAGTGTGATTACGCCTACCAACGAGATTAAATTCATTATATAAGGTATAACTATGAAAAGAGGCAGAAGTCGAGCGACAAGAAAAATCCCTGCTGCTACCATAGTAGCCGCATGTATAAGAGCCGAAATAGGAGTGGGTCCCTCCATAGCATCAGGTAACCACACATGAAGAGGAAATTGTGCAGATTTAGCAACTGCACCGGCAAATAATAGAACAGCACACAAAGTAACAAACGGAGAATTGACTTCATTATTATAAATCAAGTTATTGAGTATTTGGAATAAATCCCGAAATTCAAAGCTACCGGTTATCCAATAAAAACCTAAAATTCCTAATAATAAACCAAAATCCCCTACACGATTCGTTACAAACGCCTTTTGGCAAGCATTTGCCGCTGGAGGTCGTGTGAACCAAAACCCTATTAATAGATAGGAACATACTCCAACCAATTCCCAAAAAATATAAATTTGTATCAAATTTGAACTAGTAACTAATCCCAACATGGAAGTACTGAAAAAACTCATATAAGCAAAAAATCTCAAGTATCCTTGATCGTGAGCCATATAATTATCACTATAAATAAGAACCATAATTCCAACCGTAGTGATTAACATCAACATAATAGAAGTAAGTGGATCAATCAAGTAGCCAAATTCTAAAGAAAAATCATTATCGAGGGTCCAAGACCATACATATTGATAGATAGAACTGCTATTTATTTGCTGAATAGACAGATTCGTTGAAAAAATCATGACTATACTTAACAATAAAATACTTGGAAAGGCCCATAAACGATGAAGATTTTTTGTTGCTGTTGGAAAAAGAAGAAGTCCAACTCCTATTAACATAGGAACTGGAAGTGGAACGAAAGGCAAAATCCACGCATATTGATATGTCTGTTCCATAAAAAAATTTTTTTAATTCTTAATTAATATTAATTGTTTCCGATTAACCGGACCTTACCTCTTTTGAAAGGAGTCAATAAAAAAATGAAGATATGCACTAACTTAACCTAACTTAAATAGAATTTTTGAATTTTGATTTCTTTTTATTACTTATTCTTTCGGAATTTCTGCTAAATATTTCAAATATTCAAATCAAGAAGTTACAATTGGTTAAATCATATGAAAGAAAGAGATTAATTACTAGTCTACTTAGAATTTAAAAGAAATACATAGTGAATTAGAAAAAACGCAGATTTTTTTGAACAATATAAACAATAGATGTCTTTCACATCCAGCTATATCAATGAAAAATCTATTCATTTTTATTTAAATGGCAGTTCCAAAAAAACGTACTTCTGCATCAAAAAAGCGTATTCGTAAAAATTGTTGGAAAAGGAAGGGGTATTGGGCAGCGTTAAAAGCGTTTTCCTTGGGGAAATCTCTTTCTACCGGGAATTCAAAAAGTTTTTTTGTGCGACAAACAAATAAACTAAGTAATAAAACATAACATGTTGGAATAATCTAAATTGGCCTGACTCAAAAATTGACCCATTTCATTTCGAAAATCAAATTTCCGAATTCCATTTCTTATTGATTTAACTCATAGTTTTCCAGGAGTTCAAGTTGAGAAGAGTCTAAAATACACAATAAAACTAAGACCCTAAACTAAAATAATGAACCTTCAAATATCTATTTGAACAAAATTTTATTCATCAAATTCAATCTTTCCTAAAAAATATTGCACCCAATTGAATTCGGAAATCTAGACGATTACTTATTCATAGGCTATTATGAGGTCAAGACAGGCCGCCATGGTGAAATTGGTAGACACGCTGCTCTTAGGAAGCAGTGCTAGAGCATCTCGGTTCGAGTCCGAGTGGCGGCATATGATCTCCTAAAAAAAAAAAGGCTCCTATAATGAATTCAATTTCCGATTTTGATTTTATAATTAAAAAACTCCCCCTTTTATGATATTTTCAACTTTAGAACATATATTAACTCATATTTCTTTTTCGACCGTTTCCATTATAATTACAATTCATTTGATAACCTTTTTAGTCGATGAAGTCGTAAAACTATATGATTCATCCAAAAAGGGCATGATAATGACTTTTTTCTGTATAACAGGATTATTAATCTCTCGTTGGATTTATTCGGGACATTTCCCACTAAGCAATTTATATGAATCATTAATCTTTCTTTCATGGAGTTTGTCCTTTATTTATATAGTTCCGTATTTCAAAAAAAATCAAAATTTTCTAAGCACAATAATTGGCCCAAGTGCTGTTTTTTCCCAAGGCTTTGCTACTTCAGGCCTTTTAACTGAAATACACGAATCCCCAATATTAGTACCCGCTCTTCAATCGGAGTGGCTAATAATGCACGTAAGTATGATGATATTAGGCTATGCGGCCCTTTTATGTGGATCAT